GCCCGGAGTTGTGCCTGAAATAAAGGATCACTTTGATAGAGTGAATAATGGGGGATAGAACCCCCCCAACTCCTTTCAGGAAGAAGAGGAGCTGAGGCAGGAATCCAATAACCTAAGTCACACTTAGGTTAGTAATGGAATACTAACACTCTAATTTTTTAGCTGTTTATACAAGAATTGACACACTAATGTCACCATGCCCTGACATTAATTTAGATGTTTTATCTTGCTACACCCTTAAAACTGAGACTTACTTGTCTTAAAACTATTTTTTCAGGTCTTTGAAACACGTATATTCCTGAGGTGACCTTCATCTTCAGATGCACTACAGAACTCCGCTTCTAGTAACCTTTCAAGATTTTAGTGTTAACAAACATGTTTTACAACACTAAAAAACAACGCACATTTACTAAACAAAAAACTGGCCTCCCTAAAGGAGGCTTTCATTATAGCCTCACTATAACAATTACTACCCTTCAAAGGTGGAAACCAACTTCTTTAAGAAACCCCAAATTTGAAACAACCACCTGCTACTCTGTATGTGACATAAAAATAGTTTCACTATTTTCAAGATCTCATCCTATTAGGGGTATTCATCAATCTTTCTGGTTCTAGCTATGAGACACCTAACTTCCAATCGCCCAATCTTGGTCAAAACCCAACAAAACGTACATAATTCTCATTATAGCCCCACATTTTCAACCCCCAAACCAAACCCTTTATAAAAAGACCCCGCCCATGCAAAAAGCGGGGATTTTTACCCAAACGTCGTACCCCTTTCACATGCCCAACCCTTCCAGTGCACCATCTATAATATTATAAATTCCTGGCACCTTTTTCCCCGAAAGGCTGGAAAAAAAAAAGAAAAAACTTTTGGGAGGGCTGGCCCCTCCTCCAATAAAAAGTTCTTGTAGTTGAATACAACGATGGCTTTTCATGCCTTTAGTCCAGGTTAAAGCCCTGGCAAGAATTATGTTATACTGTGGAAACTTACTTATGCTGGGTGTGGTAGTAGGGACAGCGGCAGTCGCCGCAAACCCCTCCCCCTTTTATGCGGCCCTCGGGTTGGTTATGGTCGCGGCAATGGGGTGCGGGTTTATCATGTGTTCAGGGGGCACTTTTTTGTGCTTAATTCTGTTCTTAATTTATTTAGGGGGTATGTTGGTTGTATTCGCCTATTCGGTGGCATTATGTGCAGACCCCTTTCCCACAGGTTTAGCGGGGGAGTCAGTGGCTAAGTACATAACGGGGTACCTAGTACTAACAGGAGTAGTGGCCCAGTGTACTACACTGGGCCCCCCCTTTTGGTGATCTGTGGGCCAGGAAGCAGACATAAGTGCAATACAAGGGGAGGCCGAAGGGGTGTCGGAAGCATACGGGGGCGGAGGCATTCTTCTGATCACTTGTGCATGGGCCCTGCTGGTAGCCCTCTATGTTGCTCTAGAAGTATCGCGGGGTTGTAGTCGGGGGCCAGTCCGCCCTATCAAAAGGAGCCCCAAACGGGTTAAGGTGGGGCTCAGGCGCTTGGGGGTCCGTATAACTTATTTTATGCCATTTAGGCGGTAATTTATAACCCCCTTGATACCCCCGGGGATAAAAGTGAAAAGTAGCAAGTCTTATTGTAGCTTGTATTACCCCCCCCCCCAACGTCCAGCTTGCTGGGCAAGCGGGGGGGGGGGTTGTCACTAACATAAAATTTGTGGGCGTAAATTAAGCTACGGGGGGGGTAACACCAATCAATGGCCCGCATACAAGAACCAAATGTCTGGGATAATTCACTATGCGGGGCCCCTACTATATTTGTATCTCACCTTCCTTAACCGTTAACATTAAGCTATGATTTTGTTGACCGGTTCTTATTATATCAAGAGTTTAGGGGTAATTAAAAGTTGAGTGGGCGTGCAACTTGTTGAGTTATCTCATGCTACTACCTTAAGTCTCTTTTGTCCTTAAACTAAGTATCAGAGAGGCTTCTTAAATGCTTAGTGCCCACCTTTTGATAATTTTGTTATATATGTGTATATAGAATCAATTTTTGCCATTTTCATCACATATTGATCACGAAGTAATCAATATAAGTGAGGGGTCTTTAAACATAAAGGGGGCACAGAGTAGTTTAGTTTAGAACTCTAGCTTTGGGAGTTAGGGGCGGGAGTTAAAATCTCCTCTCTTTGAGCGGTAGGGAGGGGTTTAACCTCCGACCTCCGGTTTACAAGACCGGCGCTCTAGCGTTGAGCTACTAATGCATGTCAAGCCCAGGACTTTATTCTCTAATCAACCCGCGAGGGGTAAAAGGATGAGAAAAATAGAGAAGTACAAGACGGATGCGAGCTGGCCAATAATAATGTATGGATCCTCAACGGGCATACCACCAATTCAGGTAAGAATAATAACATTCGCAATAAGGGCCCAGAATAAGAACTGGGATAGGGGACGGAAGGTTAACCCCCGTAATTTACACGTATGAAGAAAGGGAACAACCAGGAGGACAAGAATAGACGCCAGGAGGGCTAGTACCCCCCCAAGTTTGTCTGGGATTGAACGCAAAATCGCGTAAGCAAACAAGAAGTATCACTCAGGCTTGATGTGAGGGGGGGTTACGAGAGGATTAGCGGGGGTAAAATTGTCAGGGTCTCCTAGGAGGTTTGGGGTAAAAAGTGCAATTGAGGCTAGCACAACAAGAAGTACTGCAAACCCTAACAGATCTTTATACGAAAAGTATGGGTGGAAGGGGACTTTATCCCCTCCCGAATTCAGCCCAAGCGGGTTATTTGAGCCCGTTTGATGTAAAAACAGCAAGTGTACTATGGTTATGCCCGCAATTACAAATGGGAAAAGGAAATGAAATGCAAAGAAGCGAGTGAGGGTGGCATTATCTACCGAAAACCCCCCTCAAATTCACTGTACAAGGGCATTGCCCACGTACGGCACTGCTGACAAGAGGTTAGTAATTACGGTTGCACCTCAAAAGGATATCTGGCCTCAGGGCAAGACGTACCCTACGAAAGCAGTCACTATCACAAGAAGTAGCAAGATCACCCCAACGTTTCATGTCGCCTTAAAGAGATACGAGCCATAGTATAGACCTCGACCAACGTGCATATAGACACAAATGAAGAAAAAAGAAGCGCCGTTGGCGTGCATGTCCCGAATTAACCACCCATAATTTACATCTCGCGTAATATGGGCAACGGACGAAAAGGCGGTGTTAACATCCGCAGTGTAATGTATAGCTAAAAAAAGACCTGTTAGGATCTGGGCAATTAGGCAAAGCCCGAGTAAAGACCCAAAGTTCCATCACACTGAAATGTTAGATGGGGCGGGAAGATCAACGAGGGCATCGTTTGCAATTTTTAGGAGGGGGTGCGTCTTTCGAAGGCTTGCCATTAAGTTCAAGGGTAATTGCTGGGCCCTTATAGGGGGGGGGGACTAGCGGCTAAAAGAGGATTATTGAGACTACAAGGGTGAGGGCCAAGAAGAAGAAGAGAAAGTGTGTTTTTGTGATACCTTGCTGGATGTTGCTTGTAGTTGTAATAAGGGGCTTATTAAGCGTAACTGTGGCTTTAGGCCCAACTTGTTCTAACCAGTTCTGGTCAATTATCTGATCAGCGGCCGTTTGACCTCACACCAAAGACAATTTCGGGGCTGCTCGATGGACAAGAGCGGGGTAAAACCCTAGCATGCTAGTAAAACGATGGGAGGCTGGGAAAAGGGTGGTCTGGGTACGTGCCCCTGAAGGGGCAATAAGTCAGAGTGCAGTAAGGAACCCCAAGACTGTCACAATAAGAGCAATTAGTTTAAGTAGAGGGGGCATAGACATCACAGGGGTCTTAAAGGGCAGGACATTCAAGGTAATACATAACCCTGCCAGGATACTTCCTCACGCAAGCCGCTTAAGCGGGTTAATCAGTTGGGGGTCCCCCTCCCCGATTGGAGCCACAGCCATAGACCGAGGGTTAGCCATAACCACAAAATAAATTAGACGAAGGCTGTAAACGGCTGTGAAAGCCGTGGCAATAAGGGTTAAAATGAGAGCTCAAGCGTTCAGATGAGAAGTAGTTATTGCTTCAATAATAGCATCCTTAGAGAAGAAACCAGCTAAGAAGGGTATGCCAGTGAGGGCAAGACTGCCAATAGTAAAGCAGGAAGAAGTCCAAGGAGTCTGGCGTTGAATCGCCCCTATCTTTCGGATATCCTGTTCCCCCCCCAGGCTATGAATAATAGATCCGGAGCACAAAAATAGCATAGCTTTAAAAAAAGCATGCATGCAGATATGAAGGAAGGCGAGCTGCGGTTGATTTAGGCCAATAGTAACTATTATCAACCCAAGTTGACTTGATGTAGAGAAAGCAACGACCTTTTTAAGGTCGTTGTGAGTAAGGGCGCAACAGGCAGTAAATAGGGCTGTTAGTGCCCCCAAGCATAGACAAACAGTCAAAGCAATTGGGCTCTTCTCGAGAATGGGGCTTATTCGGATAAGAAGAAAAATGCCCGCAACAACCATAGTGCTGGAATGAAGGAGGGCCGACACTGGTGTCGGGCCCTCTATGGCAGACGGAAGCCACGGATGAAGCCCAAATTGAGCGGATTTACCAGCAGCAGCAAGAATTAACCCTAAGGCAGGGGGAGTCACGTTGAAGCCTTCCGCCGTAACGAAAACCTGCTGCATCTCTCAGGAGTTCAGGTTTGTGGCGATTCAGGCCAGGGCAAAAATTAACCCAATATCTCCTACTCGATTATAAACAACTGCCTGAAGGGCAGCTGTGTTTGCATCGGCTCGGCTGGACCACCAGCCGATAAGAAGAAACGACATAATGCCAACCCCCTCCCAACCAATGAAAAGTTGAAAAAGATTATTAGCTGTTACTAGCACAATCATTGCGATAAGGAAAACTAACAAGTATTTAAAGAATCGGTCCATGTGAGGGTCATCTTGCATATATCAGGCTGCAAATTCTAGAATCGCCCAACTTACGTATAAGGCCACCGGTGTAAAGATCAGTGAATAGTGGTCAAATTTAAGACTAATCCCCACATCAAACGTCATGGTGTTTATTCAATTTCATGAAGCAATGACTACTTCTACGCCCTGGTTAACAAACAGAAATAGGGGGATTAGACTCACGAAAAATGCAGTCTTGACTGCGGGCTTGACATGTGTTTTAGCCCAGCCCTGTTTTACAGGGCCAGATATTAAGGTGGCGACTACAGGGTAACCTAGAAGGAAGAAGATAATAATTAAAGTGGACGTGAGGACAGATGCAGGGAATCACATAGCTACTACTTGGATTTGCACCAAGAGTTTTTGGTTCCTAAGACCAATGGATGTGCTGTTATCCTTCAGAAGCAGCCCGAGTGAGCCTCGGAGTTTAACCAAGGGGACGGAGGTTAGCAGCCCCCATTGCTACCAACCTCTCTCGGTGGGTAAAGGGGCTTTAACCCTTATTTTTAGAATCACAATCTAATGTTTTTTTTTAAACTATACCTACAGTTAACTCATCCTCAAATTAGATGAGGTTTAAGGGTTAATATAATAAGAGGGAGGAGATGCAAAGTTACAATTAGATGCTCCCGAGTGTGGGACGGGGCAAGGGCAATTAGGTGACTAGGCAGAGGCCCCCACTGGGTTGTCATAAATATATACATTGAATAGCTGGCAGCAACTAGCACGCTAACCCCGGTAAGCGCCAAAGTCCAAGGAGACCAGCCAATCAAGGAAGTAATAACCATTAGTTCCCCTATGAGGTTCGGGAGGGGAGGAAGGGCCAAGTTAGCTAGACTAGCTAAGAACCACCATGTGGCCATCAAAGGAAGCACCATTTTTAACCCTCGTGCTAAAAGAATACTTCGGCTATGGACCCGCTCATAGTTGGTATTTGCCAGGCAGAAAAGGGCGGATGATGTTAAGCCGTGGGCAATCATCAGAACTAGTGCACCTGCAAACCCCCAAGGGGTTTGCACGAGAATGCCAGCCACAACAAGCCCCATATGGGCTACTGAGGAGTAGGCAATCAGGGACTTCAAATCTGTCTGACGAAGACAAATTGACCCCGCCATTACCCCCCCTCAAAGTGCAAAAACAATAAAGGGGTAGCTCATCTCCTTCGTGAGAGGCTCAAGGATTAACATTATCCGCATCATACCATAGCCCCCTAACTTTAGGAGAACTGCGGCAAGAATCATTGAACCTGCAACGGGAGCTTCAACATGGGCCTTTGGAAGCCATAAATGAACCCCATAAAGAGGCATTTTTACTAAAAATGCAACAAGACAGCCAGCCCATCATAATTTATCTGCATGTGTTGTCAAGTTCAGGGGGTCTATATACTGCAAAGTCAGCAGGGACAGTGTCCCACTAGTATTCTGAAGGACCAAGAGCGCAACAAGAAGCGGGAGGGAACTCACCAATGTATAAAATAAGAAATACATACCTGCATTTAAACGCTCTGCTTGATTTCCCCAGCGGGTAATAATTATTAACGTGGGGAGCAAGGTAGCTTCAAATATTACATAAAATATGAGCAGCTCAGTAGCACTGAAAGCTAAAATAAGAAAAAATTGTAGGGAAATAAGAAGGGTGATGTAAGCTCGCTGACGATTTAAAGGTTCAACCCCCATGTGATGCTGACTTGCAAGGACCATGAGGGGTAAAAGCCAACATGTGAGTACGAGCAGAGGGGTTGATAAGGGATCACTAGCTATACACGAGTTTAAGGCTGTCCACCCAGCCTCTGAAGTGTTTTTAAACCAGGTGAAGCTAGCTACAGCAATTAACAGGCTGTGCGCAAGAGTGGAGGGCCACAACCACTTTGCAGGAACAAACCAGGTTGCAAAAATTAGTATAAGGGTCGGAATAAGAATTTTTAACATTGCAAGAGATTTAGGCTTTGTAGACGGTCAGTGCCATGCGTTCGAACTGTCGCTACTAAAAGAGCAAGACCTGCACTTGCTTCACAAGCTGAGATAGCCAGAAGAAATAGCGGCAGGGCAGAAGAGCTAGTGGAAGCCATGCCCAAGGTTCAAATGGACAAAGCAATATATAGGGAAAGCATCATACCCTCAAGACATAAAAGTGCTGACAGGAGGTGTGTTCGATGAAATACTAGGCCTGTCAGCCCTAGAATGAATGCTGAAGAACAAGTAAATTGGGCGGGTGCCATTAGGTAATTATGGACTTAAACCATAAGCTTTTGGGTCGAAACCAAATATTTTTACTAAACTAACTACCTATTCAGCCCACTCAAGGCCATCTTGAGACCACTCGTAAATCAAGCCTAATGTGAGAAGGGTTAAAAGCGTAGCCGCCCAGAAAAAAGACACTAAGGGGGAGGCTAGCTGGTCCCCCCAGGGTAGCGGGAGTAGTAGCGCAATCTCCAAATCAAATAGAAGAAAAAGAATAGCAATAAGAAAGAATCGGAGGGAGAAAGGAAGACGGGCAGACCCTAAGGGGTCAAAGCCGCATTCGTAGGGGGATAGCTTCTCATAGTCCGGAGACGCCTCCGGGAGGCAAAATGAAACCAAAGCAAGGATGACACATAGGAGGCTAGCTACTGCAATAGTAGTCATGACTAAATTCATTATCTTTCCTTGGATTTTAACCAAGACCAAGTGATTGGAAGTCACTTATACTAGTTAGTACTAGAAAGATTACGAGCCTCATCAATAGATCGAGACGTACAGAAATAATCAAACAACATCCACGAAATGTCAATATCAGGCGGCTGCTTCAAATCCGAAGTGGTGCCCAGATGTAAAGTGATGTTTAATTTGACGGAGCAGACAAACTGCCAAGAAGATTGACCCAATTATGACATGCAGCCCATGAAAGCCGGTTGCTACAAAGAAAGTAGCACCATAGACTCCATCACCAATTGTAAAAGGGGCATCGACATACTCTGCTGCTTGAAGAATCGTAAAATAAAAACCAAGGATAATTGTTATGGTTAAGGAATGAATTGCTTGTTTACGATCCCCCCCTATCATGCTGTGATGCGCTCAGGTGACTGTAACCCCAGAGGCAAGCAGTACTGCTGTATTAAGCAGCGGAACCTCAAGTGGGTCAAGAGTAAAAATACCTGTTGGGGGTCAACAACCTCCTAACTCGGGAGTGGGTGCAAGACTTGCATGATAGAAAGCCCAAAAGAATCCTAAAAAAAAGAAAACCTCTGAAGTAATAAATAGAATTATGCCATATCGCAAACCTTTTTGTACGGGGGGTGTATGGTGCCCCTGAAAGGTGCCTTCCCGAACAATATCTCGTCATCACTGGTACATCGTGAGAAGCAGAAGAACTATGCCGAGAGTTATAAGGATCGTGGAGTGTTGGTGAAATCAGACTGCGAGACCTGATGTTATTAGGAGGGCGGCAATTGCCCCTGTCAGGGGTCAAGGACTGGGGTCGACTATGTGGTATGCGTGTGCTTGGTGGGCCATTGTTTATCTCGGGGCAGAGCTCCGTTTAGCGCTTAGGTGTTTTCTTGTAAGTACAGCGACAGAAGAAGCACAAATACGTAAGCTTGAATAATCGCTACTGCTAACTCAAGAAGAGTTAGAATTGCTATCACTAGGCCAGTCAAGATCGCCACGGGTCACATCTTATCCATAAGGAACAGGGTGGCGGATGAGAGTAGTTGGATTAAAAGATGGCCAGCTGCTAAGTTTGCTGTTAGTCGTACACCCAACGCAAACGGTCGGACAAATAGACTAATTGTTTCGATAATAATTAAGACTGGGATCAAGGGCGCGGGAGTACCTTCTGGCAGGAGATGCCCTAAAGCAATAGTTGGCTGATTTCGCATACCAATTAGTACTGTGGCCAACCATAAAGGGATAGCGAACCCTATGTTAAGCGGCAACTGGGTGGTCGGAGTGAAAGTATAAGGAAGTAACCCCAGTAAATTTAAAGAAATTAAATTAATTATTAGCACGGTAAGCAGGAGCGCTCATTTGTGGGCCCCTACATTCAGGGGTAGAAGAATTTGCTTTGCAAAGTTCATTACAAATGAATTTTGGACCCCTTGGGTTCGGCCGTTAACTACACGATTGGAAGCCCCGGGAAATAATACTCAGGGGGTAACAATAGCAATTGCTAATAGAGGCACGCCCAGGAAGTAAGGAGTAAAAAACTGGTCGAAAAGGCCTAGGACCAAGGCCAAGTTCATTTTTGTCAGCTGAAAGATTTTGTCCCTGAAGTAGAGGGTTTAAGGGGGCTTGTATGCCCTAAGACCTTAGCATGACCCGTCGTGAAGTAAAGCGTAAACGCTAAAATTAGTATTGTAAAACAATTAGCATCGAGATTTTGACCCATTTCACTAAGGGTGGTTGGGAGTCACCAATCTCTAGCTTAAAAGGCTAACGCTAGGCCCTGTTTAGCTTCTTAGTGAAGCATCTTGGAGTATTACAATAGCCCAATCCTCAAATTCTCGTAGTGGGACTGCTTCAACCACAGCGGGTATAAAGCTGTGGTTTGCGCCGCAGATTTCCGAACACTGCCCGTAGAAAACACCGGGTCGAGATGCAATGAAAGCTGTTTGATTTAGCCGCCCTGGCACTGCATCTATTTTTACACCCAAGGAGGGAACTGCCCATGAATGTAACACATCTTCGGCAGAGACCAGAACCCGGATCGGTGACTCAACAGGGGTAATTATACGATGGTCCGCCTCTAGAAGGCGGAATTGCCCGGGAACTAGATCTTGTGTGGGGGTTATATAAGAGTCAAACTCTAGGCTTTCGTAGTCAGTATACTCATAGCTTCAGTACCACTGGTGCCCCATGGCCTTAATGGTTAGATGGGGGTCATTAATTTCATCTATAAGATAAAGAATGCGAAGGGAGGGGAGGGCAATCAAAATAAGGATAATTGCTGGAAGTACAGTTCAAATAATTTCAATCTCTTGAGAATCAAGAATATGTTTATTAGTCAGACTAGATGTAACCAAAGCAACAATGAAATAAAGGACCAAAGTGCTGATTATAAACACAATTATTAAAGCATGGTCATGAAAGTGAATAAGTTCTTCTATCACAGGGGAGGCAGCATCTTGGAACCCAAGCTGGGAGGGAAAAGCCATGATAAGACACGTGAGGTCTTAGCTCACAACCCGGCCCTGACAAGGCCGCATAATTAAATTTTACTAGTGTCTTTAAGAAAGTGACAGAATGGCCATGTGGTTGGCTTGAAACCAATTTATGGGGGTTCAACTCCTCCCTTCCTCGTTAGTTGTGATGAATTTGTACAAATGCAGGCTCTTCAAATGTGTGATAAGGGGGAGGACAGCCGTGAAGTCACTCCACATTAGTTGTTGTAAGCTCAACAGAATATACTTCACGTTTAGCAGCAAAGGCCTCTCAAATAATAAAGAGAAATATAACAACGGCAACTAAAGAAACCAAGGATCCAATGGAGGACACTGTGTTCCACAGCGTGTAGGCATCTGGGTAGTCTGAATACCGCCGAGGTATCCCGGCTAGCCCAAGGAAATGTTGAGGAAAAAAGGTTAGGTTTACCCCAATAAATATAACTATAAAATGAATTTTTGTTCAAGTTGAATGTATTGTGTACCCTGTGAATAACGGAAATCAGTGTACAAAACCAGCAACAATTGCGAAAACTGCCCCCATTGAAAGTACATAATGAAAATGTGCTACTACATAGTAAGTGTCATGAAGAACAATGTCTAAAGACGAATTCGCCAAGACAATGCCTGTCAAGCCCCCTACTGTAAATAGAAAAATAAACCCGAGGGCCCAAAGGAGGGGGGCCTCTCATTTGATTGTCCCACCATGGAGCGTTGCTAGTCAACTAAAGACTTTTACACCCGTGGGGATGGCAATAATTATCGTAGCGGATGTAAAATAAGCACGTGTGTCTACATCCATGCCCACTGTAAACATGTGATGAGCTCAAACAATAAACCCCAGAAGCCCAATGGCCATTATAGCCCAAACTATCCCCATATAGCCGAAAGGCTCTTGTTTACCCGCGTAGTATGCTACAATGTGAGAAATCATGCCAAACCCCGGGAGGATAAGAATATAAACTTCAGGGTGCCCAAAGAATCAAAAAAGATGTTGGTAGAGGATGGGGTCCCCCCCTCCTGCAGGGTCAAAGAAAGTGGTGTTAAGATTTCGATCCGTAAGAAGTATCGTAATACCAGCAGCTAGGACAGGAAGTGAAAGAAGTAGAAGAACAGCAGTAATTAACACAGACCACACAAATAAAGGGGTTTGGTACTGAGAGATAGCAGGGGGCTTCATATTAATAATTGTTGTAATAAAATTAATTGCCCCTAAAATCGAAGAAATGCCTGCCAAATGCAAGGAAAAAATAGTTAAATCAACGGAACCCCCTGCATGGGCTAAATTTCCAGAGAGGGGAGGGTAGACAGTCCACCCGGTTCCTGCCCCGGCTTCAACACCTGATGAAGCTAGCAAAAGCAGAAAGGAGGGGGGCAAAAGCCAAAAGCTCATATTATTTATTCGAGGAAAAGCCATGTCAGGAGCCCCAATCATAAGGGGAATAAGCCAATTTCCAAAACCTCCGATTATAATTGGTATTACCATAAAGAAGATTATTACAAAGGCATGAGCGGTAACAATTACATTATAAATTTGGTCATCCCCCAACAGGGCGCCAGGTTGACTAAGTTCTGCCCGAATGAGCAGGCTAAGGGCTGTTCCTACTATCCCGGCCCAAGCGCCGAAGATTAAGTAAAGAGTGCCAATGTCTTTATGGTTGGTGGAGAAAAATCAACGTGTAAGGGCCACAGATAGGATGGCTGAGTTTTTAAGCGGTGGATTGTAGCCCCATAAACAGAGGTTTAAATCCTCTTCCCATCAAGCCTTGAGGTGTTCAACATGTCAGATTGCAAATCTGAAGTAGTAGGCTAACGTCTACCGGGGCTTTCCCCCCCCCGGGGGGACTAGACGGATGCCCATTGGTTCAGGCGTTTAGCTGTTAACTAAAAGTTTGTAGGGTCGAAGCCTACCTGTCTAGAAAGGCTTTAGCTTAATTAAAGTACCTGTTTTGCATACAGGAGCTGTGGGATAATGCCCCGCAAGCCTTATCAAGGACTGGGGGATTTTCACCCCCACTTAGAGCTTTGAAGGCTCTTGGTCTTCTATTAACCTAAGTCCCTTAAAAGGCTACCAATGCAATTGCAACGGGACTGAGGGGTAAAGCAGAAATAGTGCCCGTAACTAGACAAGCTAGAGGGAGTGTTAGTTGTTGGGGCCGTAGTCGCCAAGGGGGCACACCCGAAAAATTATTAGGGAACATAGTGAGGGTTATAGCATATGTAAGTCGCAAGTAATAGTAGAGGCTGAGGAGAGCGGCGAGTACCGCAAGAGTGGCAGCAGGGGCAAGACCTTGCTTAGAAAGCTCCTCAATAATTAGCCATTTAGGCATAAACCCTGTCAAGGGTGGGAGGCCCGCAAGAGATAAAAATACAAGGGGGGCCATCGCCACAAGTGCGGGCGATTTTGCCCAGGAGATGGCTAATATGTTAATATTTGTAGATTTGACTAACTTTAAAATGATAAATGTCGCAGCTGCGGCGATAATGTAGACTAAAACAGCTAACGTGGCTAGAGAAGGGGAAAACTGGGCAACAAGAACTACCCAGCCCAGCTGGGCAATGGAGGAGTAGGCTAGAATCTTTCGGAGCTGGGTCTGATTTAGGCCCCCTCACCCCCCAATAAGGGTGGATGCTAAACCTAAAAAAATAAGAAGCGGGGAGTTAGCCGGCTGGATCTGAAGGAGAAGAGCAAGAGGGGCCAATTTTTGCCAGGTGGCCAAAACTAGCCCTGTATTAAGGTCTAAACCTTGGAATACCTCCGGCATTCAAGAATGAAGGGGGGCAAGTCCAAGCTTTAGTGCTAAAGCAATGGTTATGATACCAATGAAGAGAGGGGAAGTGGCCTGCTGGATCCCCCACTGTCCTGTAAGTCAAGCATTTGTTACCCCAGCGAAGAGCAACACAGCTGCCCCCCCAGCCTGAATAAGAAAATATTTAATAGCCGCTTCAACTGCCCGGGGGTGATGATTACGCACTATTAAAGGGAGAATTGCAAGAGTGTTAATTTCAAGGCCCACCCAAGCGAGCAGCCAGTGGGAACTCACAAAAGCCAGTGTAGTCCCCAAACCTAGAGTAAACAATAAAAGGGCTAAGACATAGGGGCTCATTAGTAAAAGAAGGAGTTTAACCTTCGTTTTTGGGGTATGGGCCCAACAGCTTATTTAGCTTATTTTACTAGATTGTAGTGTAGAAGGAAGCACAGAGAGTTTTGATCTCTCCAGGTCGGGTTCAAGCCCCCACTTTCTAGGGAGGAAGACTTTAGGCCACACGCCTTTTCTAAGCTGCCGAGCTTATCCACACGCCTTTTCTAAGCTGCCGAGCTTATCCACACGCCTTTTTTATGGGGGCCAAAACAGCCGACTTGATAATAAAACCCCACATCCCGAGCCCCCACCCTTATGTACTCACAAGTACATTATGTACAACACCATAAATTTATATTAAACACTTCATAGGTATTCAGGGACAATATCTTTATGTACAACACCATAAATTTATATTAAACACTTCATAGGTATTCAGGGACAATATCTTTATGTACAACACCATAAATTTATATTAAACACTTCATAGGTATTCAGGGACAATATCTCTATGTATTATCACCATAAATTTATATTAAACATTTCATAGATACTCAGGGTCAACATAAGACAAAATTAGCAAAAGTTGATTTTGTACAAATATCTCTATGTATTATCACCATAAATTTATATTAAACACTTCATGGATATTCAGGGTCAACATATGACAAAATTAGCAAAAGTTGATTTCACACAAACAAATATCAAAATTAATTAAAGGTGTACATTAAGCATTTAGTAGACTTTACCAGATCCTAAATATGAGGACAAAAGAGATTTAAGGTAACGCTATTAAAGCAATTAACAAGTTACACATTTACTCAACTTTCAATTATTCTCAAATTCTTAATGTAGTAAGAACCGACCAACAAGATCATAGCTTAATGCTAACGGTTAATGAAGGTGAGGTACAAATATAGTAGGGGTTACGGACAGTGAATTATTCCTGACATTTGGTTCCTATTTCAGGGCCATTAATTGGTAACACTTCTCCAAACTTAACCGACGCTTACAAATCTCATGTTTGTAATACATACTCTTATGTTACCCAGCAAGCCGGGCGTTCACTCCAGCGAGCCAGGGGTTTCCTTTTTTTTTTTTCCCTTCATCTTGCATTTCAGAGTGCACACGGGCTTAACAAACAAGCGTGAGCATTTTTCTTGCTTGCATGTAAATAGTATGAACTATAGTAAGACCCTTTACCTATAACTTTCATTTTTTTTTTTCACGGGCATAAGGGGTCAAAATTCTTTCGGAAGAACTCCATAAGGGAGTTATAACAGGTGTCTATCGGTAGATTCCCCCTACCCCCTTACTTACGAGACATGTCTAAGGCTTTCAAGAGGGGCCAAGCCTCAACAAGACAGGTTTGTCTCAACAAGACACACAGCCCAAACAGTACAAACAAGCCTCGACAAAACGCACAGGCCAAACAGGACAAACAAGCCCTAACAAGAAGGGCAAGCCTTAACAAGACGAGCAAGCCTTAACAAGACAAGCGGGACAAACAAGACAAACAAGACAAACAAGACTATTTTAGCACATTACGAAGTACTTTTAAACATTATACAGTGTATTAAAAACACAAACTTCTTTTACGAAGTACTTTTAAACACTATACAATGTATTAAAAACACAAACTTCTTTTTCGAAGCGCTTTTAAACATTATAATGTATTAAAAACACAAACTTCTTTTAAACATTATACAGTGTATTAAAAACACAAACTTCTTTTTCGAAGCGCTTTTAAACATTATAGTGTATTAAAAACACAAACTTCTTTTTCGAAGCGCTTTTAAACATTATAATGTATTAAAAACACAAACTTCTTTTTCGAAGCGCTTTTAAACATTATAGTGTATTAAAAACACAAACTTCTTTTAAACATTATACAGTGTATTAAAAACACAAACTTCTTTTTCGAAGCGCTTTTAAACATTATAATGTATTAAAAACACAAACTTCTTTTAAACATTATACAGTGTATTAAAAACACAAACTTCTTTTTCGAAGCGCTTTTAAACATTATAATGTATTAAAAACACAAACTTCTTTTTCGAAGCGCTTTTAAACATTATAATGTATTAAAAACACAAACTTCTTTTAAACACTATACAATGTATTAAAAACACAAACTTCTTTTTCGAAGCGCTTTTAAACATTATAGTGTATTAAAAACACAAACTTCTTTTAGACATTATATAGTGTATTAAAAACACAAACTTCTTTTAGGCCCTAAACGGGGGGGGGGGGGGTGAAACCCAAGCCCATTTTTTTAAAACCTCTATTTTTATAATGGCGGGGGCCCCAGTGAATTAATTGTAGACTAACAATTAACAGTTATTTTATACACCTGGTAACAACCTAAAGTCTTCTAAAACAAGGCAAGCGTGGTTTATTTAGAACGTAACACTGAAAATGTTGAGATGGGCCTTAGAAAGCTCCGCAAGCACAAAGGCTTGGTCCTGACTTTATTATCAGCTTTAGCCAAACTTACACATGCAAGTATCCGCACCCCTGTGAGAATGCCCTCAGTCCCCTGCTTGGGGACAAGGAGCTGGTATCAGGCACAATCTAAGCCCAAGACACCTTGTTTAGCCACACCCTTAAGGGAACTCAGCAGTGATAAATATTAAGCCATAAGTGAAAGCTTGACTTAGTAAAAGCTAAGAGGGCCGGTAAAACTCGTGCCAGCCACCGCGGTTATACGAGAGGCCCAAGTTGATTATTTTCGGCGTAAAGGGTGGTTAGGGAAGAGTGAATACTAAAGCCAAATTTTTCCAGGGCTGTTATACGTTTCCGGAAACTAGAAGTTCAACCACGAAAGTGGCTTTATTAAACCCTGAGTCCACGAAAGCTAGGGAACAAACTGGGATTAGATACCCCATTATGCCTAGCCGTAAACATTGATAGGTTAATACAACCCCTATCCGCCCGGGAACTACAAGCACAAGCTTGAAACCCAAAGGACTTGGCGGTGCTTTAGATCCTCCTAGAGGAGCCTGTTCTAGAACCGATAACCCCCGTTCAACCTCACCTTTCCTTGTTTTTCCCGCCTATATACCGCCGTCGTCAGCCCACCCCGTGAGGGCTTAAAAGTAGGCTTAATTGGCACAGCCCAATACGTCAGGCCGAGGTGTAGCGTATGGAAAGGGAAGAAATGGGCTACATTCCCTATTTTAGGGCACACGAATGATATGCTGAAACGCATGTCTTGAAGGAGGATTTAGCAGTAAGCAGAAAGTAGAGCGTTCTGCTGAAATTGGCTCTGAAGCGCGCACATACCGCCCGTCACTCTCCCCAAAAAATATCACCCTAATTATATAAAACCTTAGAACAATAAAGGGGAGGCAAGTCGTAACATGGTAAGTGTACCGGAAGGTGTACTTGGATCAATAATCAGGATATAGCTAAGATAGAATAGTCTCTCCCTTACTCTGAGAAGTCCTCCGTGCAAATCGGATTATTCTGACACCAAATAGCTAGCCCCCCAAACAACTTCAACACACCACTATTAATACCCCTAAATACACAAGTTAAGATTTAACAAATCATTTTTCCCCCTGAGTATGGGCGACAGAAAAGGGCCAAAGGCGCGATAGAGATAGTACCGCAAGGGACCGCTGAAAGAGAAATGAAATAACCCAGTAAAGTACCAAAAAGCAGAGCTAAACTCTCGTACCTTTTGCATCATGATTTAGCCAGTGATTTTCAAGCAAAAGGCCTTTTAGTTTGTTAACCCGAAACTAGGGGAGCTACTCCAAGACAGCCTAATAATAGGGCAAACCCGTCTCTGTTGCAAAAGAGTGGGGCGAGCTTTGAGTAGAGGTGACAAACCTACCGAACCTAGTTATAGCTGGTTGCCCAAGAAATGAATAGTAGTTCAGCTTTACGGCTTCTCCCTTCTCATCAGTACATGCAACCCCTGATATTTTAAGAAACCTTAAAAGTTATTCAAAAGGGGTACAGCCCTTTTGAAACAAGACACAACTTTCCCAGGAGGGTAAAGATCATAATTACATAAGGTAATCGACCCTGGTGGGCTCGAAAGCAGCCACCCCCTTAAGAAAGCGTCTAAGCTCGTAAGAATGTTACCCCTCTCCCAATTCTGATCATTTTATCTTACCCCCCTAAATTTATTGGGCCGCCCCATGCCAACATGGGGGTGACCATGCTAATATGAGTAATAAGAAAGCTATGGCTTTCTCCCCGCACACATGTAAATCGGAATGGACCCCTCCACCGAAAATTAACGGCCCCAATTACAGAGGGCAATGGACGATAAACCAAACAACAAGAAAATCCTCCAACCACCAACCGTTAACCCAACACAGGTGTGCCCCTAGGGAAAAACTAAAAGGGGGAGAAGGAACTCGGCAAACACATAAAGCCTCGCCTGTTTACCAAAAACATCGCCTCTTGCAAATAATGAATAAGAGGTCCCGCCTGCCCTGTGACTATTAGTTTAACGGCCGCGGTATTTTGACCGCGCGAAGGTAGCGCAATCACTTGTCTCTTAAATGGGGACCTGTATGAATGGCATAACGAGGGCTTAGCTGTCTCCTCCCCTAAGTTAATGAAATTGATCTTTCCGTGCAGAAGCGGGAATAGACACATAAGACGAGAAGACCCTATGAAGCTTTAGACGTAAGGTAGCCCAGACTACAAAGGCCCTCCAATAAGTGAACAAACCAAAAGGTTTTCTACCCCGATGTCTTTGGTTGGGGCGACCGCGGGGAAAGACAAAACCCCCATGTGGAACGGGAGTACAACTCCTTTAACTCAGAGCCGCAGCTCTAAGAAACAAGATTTTTGACCTAAAGATCCGGCAATGCCGATTAACGGACCGAGTTACTCTAGGGATAACAGCGCAATCCCCTTTTAGAGACCATATCAACAAGGGGGTTTACGACCTCGATGTTGGATCAGGACATCCTATTGGTGCAGCAGCTATTAAGGGTTCGTTTGTTCAACGATTAAAGTCCTACGTGATCTGAGTTCAGACCGGAGTAATCCAGGTCAGTTTCTATCTATGATATATTTTTTTCTAGTACGAAAGGACCGATAAAAGGGGGTCCCTATATTATATACACCCCGCCCCCGCCTGATGAAAACAACTAAAATAGACAGGGGGGATGTCTTCTCCGCCAAAGAAAATGGCACGTTAAGGTAGCATAGTTCCGTAAATGCAAAAGACCTAAGCCCTTTCCACAGAGGTTCAAGTCCTCTCCTTAACTATGCTTTCGACACTTCTTAAAGAATTTGTTAACCCCCTAGCCTTTATTGTTCCAGTACTACTGGCTGTAGCATTCCTCACCTTGCTTGAGCGAAAGGTACTGGGGTATATACAAATACGAAAGGGCCCAAATATTGTAGGGCCCTACGGCCTCCTTCAACCAATTGCAGATGGGCTAAAATTGTTTGTTAAAGAGCCCATTCGACCTTCTACTTCCTCCCCCCTATTGTTTTTGCTAGCCCCCATGCTAGCGCTTACTTTAGCCCTCACGCTTTGAGCCCCCCTTCCTCTCCCACACCCAGTCGTTGATTTAAACCTGGGGGTACTATTTATCTTAGCCCTATCTAGCCTAGCAGTTTATTCCATCCTGGGCTCGGGGTGGGCCTCAAACTCGAAATACGCCCTAGTTGGGGCCCTTCGTGCGGTCGCCCAAACCATTTCTTATGAAGTAAGCCTTGGCTTAATCCTACTAAGTGTAATCATCTTTGCCGGAGGCTTCTCACTACAAACCTTTTGCATCGCGCAAGAAAGTATCTGACTAGTTTTACCTGCTTGACCCTTAGCCGCAATATGATATATCTCCACCCTTGCCGAGACAAACCGCGCCCCGTTTGACCTCACCGAGGGTGAATCTGAACTGGTCTCAGGGTTTAACGTAGAGTATGCAGGGGGCCCCTTCGCCATGTTTTTCCTGGCAGAATACGCCAACATTCTACTAATAAACACATTATCTACAATTCTATTTCTTGGGGCCTCCCATATCCCTTCTTTCCCTGAATTGACAACCATAAACCTCATAATAAAAGCTGCCCTTCTATCCGTTGTCTTCCTCTGGGTCCGAGCATCTTACCCCCGCTTCCGATACGACCAGCTCATGCACCTTATCTGAAAAAATTTCCTCCCACTAACCCTAGCATTAGTTGTTTGACATTTGGCCCTCCCGATTGCACTTGCGGGACTCCCACCTCAATTCTAA